TTTCGATGAAGAAGGGGAGCCCTCTTCTTATATTTCTACATCTAGGATCCGACTTCTATCATTGATACTAATAGGAAATGAACCATTATGGCAAAGAAAAGTTTGATTCAGAGGGAGAAGAAGAGACAAAAATTGGAACAAAAATATCATTTGATTCGCCGATCTCCAAAAAAAGAAATAAGCAAAGCTTCGTCGTTAAGTGAGAAATGGGAAATTCAAGCAAAGTTAGAATCACTACCGCGTAATAGTGCACCTACACGTCTTCATCGACGTTGTTTTTCGACTGGAAGACCGAGAGCTAATTATCGAGACTTTGGATTATCTGGACACATACTTCGTGAAATGGTTTATGAATGTTTGTTGCCTGGTGCAACAAGATCGAGTTGGTAAGAATAAAAAAATCTTTTCATTTTTTTATTCATTTTTATGATCAGCGATCATAGGACGGTCCCTTTACCATTCTGTATAAATAGTTTATTCTATTTGTACAGATATGGTGGGGGGGCACATTCAATCTTTGTTTGTCCATTAATTGTCAATTCTTCTTTTTATCGCGGGGTAGAGCAACTTGGTAGCTCGCAAGGCTCATAACCTTGAGGTCACGGGTTCAAATCCCGTCTCCGCAACATTTTTGATAAAAACTGGAGTTCAAGAAGAAGAGGGGTTGCTATACTATCACAGTCAACTCTATAAAATGTTTTGTAATATATATACTAATATACTACTATACTATTAATATTCAGTACAAAAAAAGGCAGGGGCGGATAGCGGGAATCGAACCCGCGTCTTCTCCTTGGCAAGGAGAAATTTTACCATTCAACTATATCCGCATTTTTCTTTTTATCGTACTTTATACGTAATATATCGATTCTATTTATACGGAGCTGTGTCTGATATCTATCTATTAGGGGTAATTCAAAATATATATATATAAATATAATAGATATGGAATATCTATATATCTTTTTATTCGATATATTTTCTATTATATATTATATATATAATAATATTTTTTTTCTATATATAATAGAATTCAAATTACGATTTTATATACTCTTTCTCTTTTCATTTTTTTTATATTATTAATGAGTAATATGTAATTAATGTTCGAATTAATTGCAATTTTTCTATTTTCTTATTTTTATATTTATCTTGTTTTTTAGTTTTACTATATATCATATTATATTAAGTATAAGATATAAGATTTTTCCAATAAAATAAGTTTGACCCCTCCCTATAATAATTATGTTTTCGTTTTCTTTATTTGTGGGGTCTTATATATTCCAAATTAATGTGCCTCACAACCCGAAAGAATTCGGGGGGAGGCGTCATTTCGTTTTTTGATCTAGACTGAATAGTTTCAAGAGATGAGAGAATTAAGAATACCCACTAGAAATACTAATCCAATCCATAATGATGTACCGGAAAATACAACATTTTTGTTACTCGACCAACCTTCCGGAGAAGCAAATACAACGGGTACACTAATCAATAAAATGGATGAAGTAGCAATTAATGCAAAAACAGCTAATTGGAAAGCAATAGTCATGTTTCTAATCCTCCAATTTACCAACAAAAGAACTATACCATTTGATCCCCCCACCCCTTCCTTTAATCGACAAAAAATTGGTAATGTAATAAAAAACGCATTATGGAGGGTTTTATCATGAATCCATTGATTTTATATGACACCCCTTTTGAGGCATGGATCGCGGGTAGTTTTTTTTTACTTCACAAAAGGGCATGCTGGATCATGCATATATATACAGATAGAGAACTAGACCAATAGATTCACACTGGATATCTTTACCATAGATAGATAAAAAGGGTATCAATTCGTATGGTCATGTTCTATTCAGTGGAATAAAGATAAAATAGAAATTAGCTTTTGGAGAGATGGCTGAGTGGTTGATAGCCCCGGTCTTGAAAACCGGTATAGTTCGAAACAAAGAACTATCGAGGGTTCGAATCCCTCTCTCTCCTTTTTCTTGGCGAATGCATTTTTTTATTTTCTTGATTTTGGTTGGCTCGGTTTTTTGGGGCTCGGCTATATCACCACTTAGCCGAGCCCCAAAAAAGATTAGATAGAAATGAATTGAAAAGAAAATACTTTTTCAATATGATCTGCTCGACTCAACCCAATATGTATAGTAAAATCAAAGTGATTCCTACGTCAAGCATTGGATTTCATGTCTCAATTAAGAGGAGTCATGGAAAGAACAGGTTCAAAATCTCGATCAATTCCTTTTTCAAATCCTGCGGCAGCTGCGCGAGCTCTTCCCGCGTGCCATAAATGACCTACGAATAGGAAGAATCCTAGAACAAAATGAGAAGTAGCTAACCAACTTCTAGGAGAGACATAATTGACTGCATTAATTTCTGTAGCTACGCCACCTACGGAATTTAAAGAACCTAAAGGAGCATGGGTCATATATTCCGCGGAACGACGTTCTTGCCAAGGCTGTATATCTTTTTTCAGTCTACTCAAGTCCAAACCATT